TGAAGTGGATACCTGAATGCCAAGTATAGCTCGTAATAATCTATCCTCCGGAGCATATGAGGATTCGCTCGCTGTCTGAGGTGTTAATTTACCTACTAAGATATCACCTGTTTCTATCCAAGATCCCAGCATCACAATTCCATTTCTGTCTAAATTTCGGAGTAAACGAGCCTCTAAATGCGGGATCTCTTTAGTGATTCTTTCAGGACCTTGGCTTGTTACATGAGTCTGAATTTCATATTTCCGGATGTGAAAAGAAGTATAAATATCTTTATAAACCAGACGTTCGCTAATTAGTACTGCGTCTTCAAAATTGTAACCTTCCCATGACATATAAGCTACTAATACATTTTTTCCTAAAGCGAGTTCCCCACCAGCTGTAGCCGCACCACCCGCTAGAATTTGTCCCTTTTTAATGTATTTACCCCACTGAACCTGAGTTTTTTGATTCATACAAGTATTTTTGTTGGAACGTTGATACATAACCAATGGAATGCTTAGAGTATCCCCATTACTTGAGAAACTGATCTTTTGAGTATCAGTATAAATGATTTTTCCCTTGCGTTCGGCTATAACTGAAACCCCCGAATCTAGAGCCGTTTGTCCTTCCAACCCAGTTCCAACAATGCACTTCTCGGACCGAGAAAGGGGAACTGCTTGGCGCTGCATATTAGAACTCATTAAAGCTCGATTCGCATCATTATGTTCAATAAAAGGAATGAGGGAAGCTCCAATAGAAAAATATTGGAAGGGAAAAATGCTTCTAAGATGAATCTCTTCCCATGCAATAGTCAGGAATTCTTGACGATATCGAGCTGGAACAACCTGTTGTTCTTGAATATCCCGATTCAAGGCCAAAGAATTTCCCGCTGCTACCATATAATATTCATCTCTATTTGGTGATAAATAAACCATCTGTGCCTCTTTTGATCTCTCAGATAATCCATAAAATGGACTATCTATAGATCCCCAATCACCAACCTTCACATGAATAGCTAATGATCCCATAAGTCCAACATTGATTCCTTCGGACGTGTCAATTGGACAAATACGTCCATAGTGACTCGGGTGGATATCTCGTATTCGAAAACTAGCAGTTCGCCCCGTCAATCCTCCAGGACCCAAATAACTCCATTTTCGCCCATGAACAATTTGTGTCAACGGATTAGTTCGATCCAAAACTTGAGATAAAGGGTGTAGGCCAAAAAACGATTCATAAGTAGTTGTTAATGAAGTTGAAGTTACCAAATTTTGAGGAGTCGGTATCAATTTATGCCTGATTGCTCCACATATAGTTCCTCGAACCGTATTTTCTAAACGAACAAGAGCCAATCCGAATTGATCCTGTAATAGATCTGCTACAGAACGAATACGTTTATTTTTCAAGTGACTCATATCGTCAAGTGTACCCATTCCCAATTTCATTCCAATCAAATAATCCACAGCAGCCAATAAATCTCGTGGTAACAAAAATGTATTGTTTTGGGGTATATCAAGATTAAGTCTCCGGTTCATATTTCGTCGACCAATCTTTCCTAACTCACATCTTTGTTGAAAAAATTTCTTTTGTAATTCCTTGCATAAGGACTCAGAAAATACTGGATCCCCCCCTACACAGGCAAATTGTTGATAAAACTCCAAAATAGCATTTTCTTTTGACCCAATCTTTTTTTTCTCTTTATCATTTGGGAAAGACAAGAAAATCTCAGGGTAACAAACATTATCTAAAATTTCTCTTATATTCGAACCCATAGCTGATGATAGAACTAGAATAGATATTTTTTGTTTTCTACTTACACGGGCCCATATCCTTGCTTTTCTATCAATTTCTAATTCCGACCTTCCCCCCCAATCCGATATTATAGTACTGGTATAGACAGAAACTCCGTTATGTTCCAATTCTGAACGATAGTAAATACCGGGACTTTGCAATATTTGGTTGATCACAATTCGGTATATTCCATTTACTATAGAGGTTCCAAAAGAATTCATTATAGGGATGTTTCCAATAAAAACGGTTTGTTCTTGTATATTTTTACCGGTTTTCCAAATTAAGATCGCGGGTACATATAATTCAGAAGAATATGTGAGTGATTCATAAACAGCATCTCTTTCTGTTATCAAAGGCTCTACCAATTGATATGTTTCCACAAATAATTGAAATTCAATTTCTTGATCTCTATCTTCAATTTTTTGAAACTTATGAAATTCTTCCGTCAAGCCCTGATTAATGAACCTACAAAATCCCTCAAATTGTATCTGACTAAATCCAGGTATTGTGGACATTCCCTCATTTTCATTCTGGAGCATCTTAATCTGAAGTTTCCTCTTTATTGAAAAAATCCCATTATCGTCTTTTGGCTCACTATTCATCGAACCCTACCAATTGATCTAGTAATGATGGAATGGATATTCTGTTTACTGAATCACATAAAATTTTAGTCAACTCCATCCATATATATCGTATAAACGAAAGCAAGACAGAGAAATGAAGGGCATTTTTGATGCAAGTTCAAATTTGATCTGGAGACAGGTACAAATAGAAAGAAATGGAATTTAAGAAAGCATTCCTGGTAAAAATTCTGTCACTTAGGCTGATGCAGTCTTTTATCAAATATAAAAATTGATCTAAATTAGACCTAATATCTAATTCTTTTATTATGATATTAATGATATTAGGATCAGCGTACAAAAAAATAAAAAATCAATGAGTTTAGAATTTAATCTGCTCTCTATGAATGAGATAAAAACAGAAGAATCAGGAACAGTATAGAGTTTCCCTTTTTTTTTAGCACACGCAATTGAATGCTCAAAAAGGAATTCGCAAATCTTTTTTAGTAGTAAAATTTATAAAATACAATGGAATTGCGTACGTATTATAGTCATAGGAGTAATCTTTAGGAAGTACATGACTATATAGCTATCTAACTATCCGTATATCACATCTTTTATAAGAATTGAACTTGGTGCAACCTAGGTTAGGTCGTACTCTATCATAATGTCTATCTTCTATTCATATTCAATGAAATATTCAAGCACGATGATCCTATATAGGGATATGTGCATAATAAATAGACCCGGCTTGGTATCCACGTATAAGAATTTATGTTCTAGAGTTTACACTTTTCTGGGGTTTACATATACACATATCTTTTCTTATAATTAGATAATTAGAATTGATCATGTAATTGATAATGATTAGTCGGAAATCAATTGGATTTTGCATCCATTAAGATAAGGAGATACAAAATTAAGAGCTGTTCGCTAATTCAAAGTAATAAAAGTAAGTACGAGTAAAAGAGTAAGAATTCAATATTAACTAGTTAATGGAATAAAGAGTAATTTCTTCGAAATTGCCCTGCATTTTACAGTCTGTGACCGGGCCGGGAATCTTTTCACTTTTCTATAGATTTGATAGATCTATAGAAAAGTGAAAAGAAAAGGTAAGTTTTTAATCGACGCGTGTTTTGAGATAAAATCAATCGAAGAAAAGAATCTAAATAGGATCTAATAAAAAAGAGGAATTTCTTTTCTTTTTGGATCTTAAATCCCATTGTACTTATACTTTTTCAAAAAGAAATTAAGAAAGTAAAAAATTCAAATCAAAACCAAAATGAGGAGAGAAATAGAAATAGAATATCTAAAGAATATTCTTATATACTTAGATAATATATATATAATTATAGAATTTCTTTCTTATTTATTCTCTTTATCTGTTTTGGATAGAATTTGGCGGCATGGCCAAGTGGTAAGGCGGGGGACTGCAAATCCTTTATCCCCGGTTCGAATCTGGGTGTCGCCTGATCAACAAAAAAAGACTTGGAATTTCTTAATCCTATTGATCGAACTTGACGAATTCGTGCCCCGCAAAAGCATAGGCAAGGGCTAGGTCTGTCGATACTTGATTTTGAGAACCATAGGTCCTATAAAAGACTATCATCTTTTTTCTCAAAATCTGGGTTCTGAGTGTGGATCAAAAAAGTACCAAGAAATCTGAAGCAACCCAATCTTATGAAAGATTGGTTTGGGCTATTCTGAATTGAATCAAATAAAAGAAATGGGAAATAGCGAGAATTCATTCTGAAGAACTATGAAAGTAAGAAATCTATGAACTTTTTATGAGTGGATTCATTAAATTGTTTCATAAAAAGCCGTAAGTAAGAATCCTGTTTTGACTCTGCACCATTGATTCCACTATGATTATGAATCAATAATGGAATCATTCCTTCATTTCATAGAGATAGGGATAGGGGGCATCATTCGCATGGATATAGTAAGTTTCGCTTGGGCTGCTTTAATGGTAGTGTTTACATTTTCTCTTTCACTTGTAGTATGGGGAAGAAGTGGGCTTTAGAGCTATAAATAGGAATAAGACTTTACTGAAAAATCTACTTCTATCAATTGTGATCGTTTTGCGAAAGCTTAAAAAAACTTGACTTGCTTTAGTTTATCTATATCTTTATATATATATCTTTATTCTTTATATATATATATTCTTTCTTAGATATATTAAGATATATTAGTAGTATTATATTATTAGTGTAGTATTCTATTCTTAGTAAGATTTTATTATTTTCTTATGCTATTAGTATTAGATATTAGATTTCTCTAATTCTTTAATATATGATATGGTATTATTTATATGGTATTATTTATATGGTATTATAGTATATACCCGTACTATTCTTCTTCTTCCTACATTAATTCTTTTGATAGGCCCCCGGATCCATATCAATAAGCATAAAAAGAGATATAAAAAATGAGGAATTCAAAGAGTTGGGCTTGCAATTCTTTTGGATTGATCAAAATGCATATAAATGGGTGTAGAGAAAAAATTTAAAAATTGAGGGCTATTTCATTTTGATATACGTCTAATATATATAGATTATTACTTAGATATAGATTGTCAATTGATCTATATAAGAGAAAGCTTCTTTCTGTATACAATACAACTTTCTGTTTTATGTACTAAGAAGATGAATAAATATGAAATATTCTAC